CAACAGAAAGACTCCAGCAATCAACCTTTGTCATATATTCCATACATGATACTAGATAGATATCATATTTATGAAAGAAAATTCACTTTAAAGATGCCTTGGTGGTGAAATGGTAGACACGCGAGACTCAAAATCTCGTGCTAAAAAGCGTGGAGGTTCGAGTCCTCTTCAAGGCATAATATTCAGAATGCTCATTGAATGAGCAATTCATGAATAGATATCATATTCATGAAAGAAAATTCACTTTAAAGATGCCTTGGTGGTGAAATGGTAGACACGCGAGACTTAAAATCTCGTGCTAAAAAGCGTGGAGGTTCGAATCCTCTTCAAGGCATAATATTCAGAATGTTCATTGAATGAGCAATTCAATAGAAGATCGTGGTGATCCATTCTTTCTAATGAATAGAGAGTCCACTTTGAAATCGTCCGCCCTGCACCCACCCCCCCTGTATATACTTCAACAGGAATCTCTCAAGGGTAGATTGAGAGAATAGAAAACTCTAGTAAAATGCCCGCCCGTATCCCAACGGATAAAGTACCTAGTCCGTTTTAGGGATTAGCGACTTACCTTACCCCATTTAGTGACTTTGCCACTGGGACGTTCCGAAAATGGGTACTATCCGGTCGGGTGAATTCAATAATATACACCTGTTGGCATTCCAGCCCTCGTTCTCCTTTCCGGGCCTATCCGAAAGAGAATCGAGTACTTCTTGGTCCTAAATCTCTGAATAGGACGAACCGCCCCGTGGCTATCTTTGCTTCGGTACAAAACAATTTGAATGAAGCTGGGTCAACTGGAATCTGTATTATCCATATAGGGGATCTTCCAATTGAGGAGATCCGTCGACCTGAGACGAAGAAAAAGCTCTAACTCTTTTAGTTAGTTATTCAGTTAAACCGATGGTTCGTTATTTGGAATTGTTCCGTGGACCTTAGCTCCACGGAACAATATGGAAGAAAGAGGCCTTTACCACGACTCCACCACTCAGTCAATTCTGTTCCACTTAATCCCTATTTCATGGACACATATCTTTCCGGCTAAGTAATGGGAAACCCTTTTCCTGTATACATGAATCCAATTTGCATTTTCATTTCATCCGGGAAAATCCATCTTTTTCTCAGCAATGTCTTTGTCATTTGATCCAATAGCCTTCCGTTAGATAGGAAGAGATTTGCTAAGTACTGATAACTCTCAAATAGAGTCTGAGTCTTAGATCCATTAGATAATGAACTGTTCGTTCTAAGCCATCTCTCGCGATGAATCAAGAATTCGAAATACCTTTCTTGCCTCTTCTTGATAAACCAGTGGGAACTGGCGGAGAAAGGACGTCTTTGGACAGTCAAAGCAAGAAGCCCTTCTTTTGAGATCTCTTCATCTGCAAAGAACTCTGGATGCGAAAACACAAAGCTAAGGGCCTGCTCTTTGAGTAGGGAAAAGAGTGAATCCGCGGGGTCCCAAATAAATTGGCTTCCTTGAAAAAAGCCTTTTTCTGTAAAAAATCGAAATCGATTTCGTGTCGGATACTTCATGATTCCACTCTCGAAGAACCCCGTACTATACTTTTGAAGCTCATCCTCTTGAGCTTGAAGCTCAAGAGCCTTTCGATAAAGATAGGCCCCTTCCTTTTCAAGACCTTGAAGCTCTTGAAGCCCACCCTCTTCATCTTGAGGATCTTCAAGATCTTGAAACTCTTGAAGCTCAGCCTCTTCCTCTTTACGCTCAGCCCCTTCATCCTGAAGCTCAGCCCCTTCATCCTGAAGCTCAGCCCCTTCATCCTGAAGCTCAGCCTCTTCCTCTTTACGCTCAGCCTCTTCGATATCGATCCAATCAAAGAGAATGAGCCAAGGGTTCCATATTCTAGGAGCCGAAACTATGTGAGTGACTAAAGGCTTCTCTAGGCCAGGGGCTCCTTCTTCTCCCTCTTGTTCAAAGATAGAACAAAATCCATTTTGCATTCTATCTAAGCTTGGTTCGGCCCAAAAAAAGAGTGTGACTTGATCATTATCAAACCGACTGCAAGCTTTTTCTGTCCGTGAGGACACCAGAGCGCCTTCTAGTTCTAATAGACCCTGAGCTAGATAAGAATCATTCTCAAGAAGTCCATAAGAAAAAATCTCCGTTTTGTCATCGGACCCAGTTGAAGACCAAAGGTCTTGAGCGACCGATCCGGCAAAACAACTCAAAAGATACAGAAGTATCGTTAACCTCTTCATGCTCGTTCCAAGCTCGAAGTACCATCTGTACAAATATGAATAACCGTCGTCGTTACACGACTTCTTCTTGATATATACAGAGATAGGATCTATGAGGCCTTGACTTATAAATAGATTTTGTGCAAGAGCCCTTCCTGTCTGATAGAAAAGGATCCCATGATCCGAAATCGAGATTGACCGGGATTCCACAGCCGAAGTTTGCCTATGAAGAGCAAATCGAATTGTATTAGTGTCTAGAATGTAATTTTTTTTGGTAATACAAATCGATAGGGCCTCGTTGGTAAGTGCTGTAAGATCTTGTGTGGTTATAGACCTGAATCCATTCGTATCGAATATTTCCTTTTCCAAGTGAAAGCCTCTAGTATATGAAAGAGTGAAAAAGCGCTCTCGTTCTTGTGTACTAACAAGCCTGCGTATCTTAATGCATGTATTGAATCTATTTGAAGCTATTAGTGCGGGATCCACTTTTTTGGGAAGATGAGTCGAAGCAATAACTAGAGTATTTCTAGTAGAACGTCCTTCACAATCCCCAGAGAGAGAATTCAGTAATCCGGCTAGGGTTGCACTTTCCTCATGATACACATCATGAACGTTTGGAATCCATAATATGCAAGGAGTCATTGCTCTTACTAATGCGAATTGAAGGGAGATACCAAGTAGGTGCCGATCCCACTCCTCCATCGCTAACTCCCACAACTCCGTCTCTGCCTCGTCAAGCTCATCCACATCATGACCCTCAATTTCGTTGATGAGAATGGACTCAGGTAAACAATTTAACTGAGCATCAACAGAAATCCCCACACCAATCATAGCCTCAATAGCATGCGTATACTCAATACCATCAAGATCACGTCTGGTATCCATCTCAGCCTGATCCTCAATCTCACCATCCTCCTGAGTATCAGGAAGACTGAACTCCTCAATACCCCAGGTAGTATCCTCCTCTTCCTCCACCTCCACACTAAGACTAGTATCGTCATACACATACTCCAACTGGTCACCATAGATCTCATCCAAATGTTGGAAAAAAGGCCAGGAGGAGCGCGCTTCCATCTCTAACGTAATAAGGGGAAAGTGGGTGTTTGTCGCTAGGGATTTGATCAAATAGGATCGTCCAGTTCCTATAGAACCTATTACTAATATACCCCTAGGGGGGGATAGGTCTAAGCGGAGCGAAAAGGGTTTTTCATGAGATGGGAAATGAAAACCATTAACCCCACATGAGGTTTGTGGATAAGTCATTGTCTGATAATGAGCAAGGAATATTCGTCTTTCTGCTAACGAGGATGTATTGAACTCATAACCCAGTAGATACTTCTTCTGAAGGTCAACTAAGTGTCGTAAGTACATTTCTCCCGGTTGTTCAATCATTTGAAAACCAGAGACATTCTTTGAACTATGAGTCAGACTCAATAGAATTTGATCAATCCTTTTTTCTGTCGTTAAGGTGAGGGTGGAGAACTGAAGCAAGTTGCTTCTGTCGCAATCATCAATAGCCACAGAGGTAGAAAGGAAGGATTCTATTTTATCATCAATCCAAGCACCATAAACCCTTTCTCTTTTTCTTATCAATGAATAGATCTCTTTACTTGTATGACTTAAAAGTCTCGTATTTATCGAAAAAGTGATTTGATTGATGGGATTTGGTATGAGACTTATGAGATCGTTAATATCGAAGAGATTTAGATTCCAATTAGAAAAGATTGATTCGACCCCATAATCGCGACCACCACCCTCTATCATGTTGCCGACAACAGAAAGAGACTCCTTTAATTCTTCCATAACAACTAGCAAGATATTCTTTAATCCGAAAGAATTCAGTTCAGATGGAGGATACCTATCGAGAAGTTTTCGCAACTCAATCGTGTATGATGGAATCATCAAAGATTTTACCTTTTTGAGCTCTGTCTGTAACTCAACATAGTCTTTTGAAAGACGGGAAAGATATGTACAAATGAGATATCCAGCAACAATAAGAACGAAAAGTGTTGCATAGAGGAACTCCAGAACATTGGGTGATCTCAGATGGGCATGTGTAAATATCAATGGTGACTCATTATTTCGACGAATGCTTTCTGCAGACAGAGTAAGATTGCGTAAACACATCCTCGAAATCTCCCTTACCCGATTCCTTTGTGGAAGAACCCATTTTTCCTTAACACTTTGCCACGGTCTAATGATCCCCTGCCTAATATCATCCCTAATATCACCCATAATATGATAAAAAAGGGATACACAATTTTGACGGATACCTAGACTGAGTATCGGCAATAGGTCTGAAAAAAGATCTAAAAATAGCGAAGTTAGATATTTCGACCCTGTCGAAGTAAAGAACCATGGCATATATGTTTGGAAGAGATTCCATTTTGAGAGAAGGGTTCGATACATCTTCGAGAGAAGAGTTCGAAACATCTGCCCTTTCTCAACGCATTTGTTTAGATTTAGACCTAGATTGCGTTTTTTCCTCTTTTCGCACGGTAAATCTTTTTCAGAATATGGGGTGTGAATCAAACCCATTTTTGAATTGAAATTGGGATCTTTATGAAAGTTCTTCCTTTCTGAATCAGATAAATGAATATCTGAAAGAGGTTGACAATATGTTCTTTCCAAATTGACCATTTGTCCCTCTGTTAGAGGTGTTTCAGAAATGTCGGCGATCGAGTAAAGGGCTCTATCAACTAATGGACCGGATCGAGTTGATAAACGGAAAGATTTGCACAAGTTATACCTTTCGTCACCACTTTGTGGAAAATCGTCAGGTATGAGTATCTTAGATATCTCTGACTCGATTGGTAAAAGAGTCACTCTCTCCCCAAAAGGAGTTTTTTTTTTACCGCCGCACAACGAAACTTTTTTCTTGCCCATGAAGAAACTCTTGAGGAATTGTGCATACAAAAAATCATAATTATTGAAACTAGACTTTTCGACAACAAAAGGGAATATTTTGTTACAATAGAAGGAGAACCGATGTGGGTTATTCAAGAATCGAAGTCTATTTGCTTTATAAAAAGCAGATATCAATGAACTTCTATTAAATGCTTTCACGGGATTCAGCCAATTTTCTTGATCGTCGAATAGAATTGATAAATAGGAATCCATATCCATATTATCAATTGTTCCTACAATTTTGGATTTTTGGGAAGTCTCATGATCATCCAATAAGAAGGGTTTCAATTTTTTCAAATGAACGATTTGAAGACCTGTTGATTCTAACAACCGATTCCAGAGTTGATCAGTCGGACCCTTCAATTCATAGATACGGATCTCGGACCTATGAATGGGGATATTCCCGCAACTCACAAAGACAAAGGGCAGTAACTTCGATAACACGAGAGGTAACTTCGACAACAAGACAGAAAGCGACTTGTACAAAAAAGAACGTACTAATACGAACAAAAAGAAAAGAGGTGCCTTAGGCAAATTTTTTTTTTCAATAAACACGGACCAATCAATCGAATATTGAGATTGATGGAATCGATCGAACACTGCTTGAAACCGGATCTTATGCACTTGAAAAAGGTTCTTCTGCTCAGAAACGAAATGTTCCAAATGTTCCTGGAAATTATTGCCCCCCTTGGACCGTTTGTATCTATATGCCGCAGGATCCCAATTCATGGATCTCTCGATAAAAAGAAGAGGATCGAAGCTTTTCTTCTTACATTTTTTCAAACTCGATAAATATCGGTTGACCGTATATTTGATTAGAGTTCTATGACTCAGAGTATCGTTTCCTATTTGAGCTCTTGGAATTCCAGACTCGAAGTTGCGAGCGGATCTATTCATTAAAAAGAATCGATCCAATACCTTTCTTATGTACCCTTGGGTGTTCTCTTGGATGTGAATCAGATTTCGGATCAATCTATATTGATTGACTGTCCCCATTATGTTGTTGATAGCAAATACCACTTTTTTTGGTTTTGTATCTTCCAAATCATTCCGACAGGAGATCCGGACCCGTTTTTTTCTGATCCTTCCAAAAAGAGATTCATTCTCTTCATAAAAAAGAGGAGGTAGAACCAATAAAGATTTCTTTTTCGACTCATCCCTGGAGTCGAATACCTCACTCAAGGATTTTTTTTGATCCAATCCGTAGGAATCAATAGAAAAGAAAAATCCCTTATGATACACCAGACCTGGCTCGGTTATTGATAGAGTGAATAGATCGACCCGTTCTTCAAATTGCTCTTCTGATTCAAAATAGCGATCTAAGGTGTATCCCCCCCTGCTCCGTTCATGGAATAGGTTCAATAAATCCAAAATTGGATTTTTTTTGAAAAATGAAATCTTTTTGGAACTGTCCACATCCAGTTCATCCTTCGGAACCCTCTCACATTCCGCATTTATTGAAATAGGATAAATTGAGACGGTCTTTTGTAAATACGTAAGGATCTTGAATAGATTCACTATTTCTTTAATTTCCGATCGCCTGTAGGGAACAAAAGAAAGGTCTTGTTCTTTCTTCAACAATTTCTGATCTCTAGTGAACCTCTCAGTAGGATTCGAACTCAAATAAAGTTCTGACCATCGGTCAGAGAAAAAAGAACGAAGGGATCTTGTAGAATTTCCAAGAAATTCTTTGATTTCTTCCTCTGTTCCTTCCAAGCAAGAAGAGGGATGCCAAAGAATCGATTCTTCTTTGAGTTGTTGAATATCTCTTTGATTGATCAATTTTGGATATTCTGAATGCTCAAGAAACTCTAGATATTTGCTATTTTTCTCTTTGAATGAGATCCGAATCCCACAAACAGTTTCATGACCTATTTTACAACTGGAATCCATCTTTTTTCCGATCCAGCTTCTCCACCACCGCGAACCCCAGCTAGATTCGGGCATGATCAACTTTTTAGTTATTGGGAGAGCCCAAGTACTCTCTTTCGGATCCAAGAAAGAGCTCCCAGGGATCTTTTTTCCGTTTGGAAGATAGAGGAGCGGAAGAATCAACCTATTGATATTGGAAAATCCAAAAGATTCTTCCAATGTATCATTTCTGTGTCCAATGGGATTCAGTGGTATAGGAAGAATCCCTGTCAAATAGAGATTTTTTCTGGCGATCATATTCCGACCGCTCATCCTGTATATAAGGACCATTACTACAAATAGCACTACACCTCTGATCGTGAAATATCGAGTCTTTCTCGAACCCCGTGAGTTGCGTGAAAATAGGATACTCCAAATTCGTGGGTCCAAAAGTTGGAGGAACCGTTCCTGGTCGAACAAAATGTTCATGAAAGAGCGCACTGAATTGAATTTGGTCCATGAATCTAATAACTCGTGAGAATTCTTGAT